ATTAAAAATGGGAGCGTATGGATTAGTTCGAATCAATATGGAATTATTTCCTCATGCTCATTCTCTATTTTCTCCTTGGTTAATAATAGTGGGCGCAGTACAAATAATCTATGCAGCTTCAACATCTCTTGGTCAACGAAATTTAAAAAAAAGAATAGCCTATTCCTCTGTATCTCATATGGGTTTTATAATTATAGGAATTGGTTCTATCACAGATATGGGACTCAACGGAGCCCTTTTACAAATAATCTCTCATGGATTTATCGGTGCTGCGCTTTTTTTCTTGGCTGGAACAACTTATGATAGAATACGTCTTCTTTATCTTGACGAAATGGGTGGAATAGCTATCCCAATGCCAAAAATGTTCACGATATTCAGTAGCTTTTCGATGGCCTCCCTCGCATTACCAGGTATGAGTGGTTTTGTTGCCGAATTAATAGTCTTTTTTGGACTAATTACTAGTCCAAAATTTCTTTTAATGACAAAAATCCTAATTACTTTTGTAATGGCAATTGGAATTATATTAACCCCTATTTATTTATTATCTATGTTACGCCAGATGTTCTATGGATACAAGATATTTAATGGCCCAAACTTTTCTTTTTTTGATTCTGGGCCGCGAGAGTTATTTCTTTCGATCTCCTTTTTTTTACCCGTACTAGGTATTGGTATGTACCCCGATTTCGTTCTTTCACTATCAGTTGAAAAGGTTGAAGTTATCCTATCTAATTCTTTTTTTAGATAGTTTTTTTATAAATAAAAAAATGAAAAAAATCTTATCATTTATAAAAAGGTTCGTTGTACAATGACAAAAAGAACGCTTTTTCTTCTCTTGTGTTAAGTAAAAAAACTTTGTGTGAACTAGGGAGAGCCTCGCGAATCAAAGTAACGGGTCTCTCCCTAGTTCACACAAAGTTTGATATGCGTTATATGCTTTTCTATTCCTATTGGTAAGTGGTAAGAACTCCTTTTTGAATTTAATTAGATGTTAATGTAAATGAACCATAACTATGTAATCCTATTCCTAATAGATTTACTCCAAAATAGCATATCCAAATTATAAGAAATCCAATAAACGCTACAATTGCTGAATTTGTACCCTTCAATTTTAGATTTGTTTGAGTATGTAAATAAATTGCAAATATGATCCAAGTAATAAAAGCCCAAGTTTCTTTTGGGTCCCAACTCCAATAGGACCCCCATGCTTCATTAGCCCATACTGCTCCAGAAAGAATTCCTATCGTTAAAAAGAGAAATCCTAGACTAATAACCCGATAACTCCAATAATCCAATTGTTGAATCAATTGCGATTTATAATAATTCCTTGGAGAAAAAAAAGAAGTTTTTTTTAAAATATTTTTTTCTTCATTCATGTATTCGACTTTATCAAGGAAAAATGACTTATTTAAATTTAATAAATGATTACTCGTAGAAAAAAATTTTCTATTTTTTCGAACTGTAATGACTAGAAGTGATACTGATAATAATGATCCACATAAAAGGGCCACATATCCCAATATCATCATACTTACGTGCATTATTAACCACTCGGATTGAAGAGCAGGTACTAATATAGTGGATTCGTGTATTTCAGTTAAAAGGCCTGAGGTAGCAAAGCCCTGGGAAAAAATAGCACTTGGACCTATTATTGTGCTTAGAATATTTTGATTTTTTTTGAAATACGGAACTATATAAATAAAGGAAAAACTCCATGAAAGAAAGATTAACGATTCATTTAAATCACTTAGTGGAAAATGTTTCGAATAAATCCAACGAGAAATTAATAATCCTGTTATACACAAAAAAGTCGTTATCATGCCCTTTTCGGATGAATCATATAGTTTTACGATTTCATCGACAAAAAAGGTTATCAAATGAATTGTAATTAGAATTGAAACAGTCGAAAAAGAAATATGAGTTAATATATGCTCTAAAGTTGAAAATATCATAAAAAGAGTTCCTTAATTATAAAATCGAAATCGGCAATTGAATTCATTATTCATTATAGGATCTATTTTCTTTTTTTAGGAAATGACATGCCGCCACTCGGACTCGAACCGAGATGCTCTAGCACTGCTTCCTAAGAGCAGCGTGTCTACCAATTTCACCATAGCGGCTTGTCTTGACCTCATAATAGCCTATAAATAAGCAATCGTCTAGATTTAAGAATTCAATTGGGTGCAATATTTTCAGGAAAGATTCAAATCAATGAATAAAATCTGTTCAAATATGTCCTTGAACGTTCATTATTTTAGTTTAGGGTTTTAGTTTTATTGTGTATTTGAGAATCTTCTTTACTTGAATTCTTGTAAAACCAAAAAGTCTTACTATCAATTAAGGGATAGAACCTTTCCTCTAAAAAACATTTTTTAAATTAAATGTTTTTGATTTATTTAATTTAAAAAAGTACAACCAAAAAATAAGTTTTATCAATGAACAAAAAACCTATTTTAGATTATTCAAAATTCACACATATTTATCCATAAAATTTACACTAAGTGTTTTTGCGTGAATTGATGGCCAGAGATATATGGGCTCTATTCTATATAAGAATTTACAGAAAATCCAAAAGAAAAGTAAGAAAGTTGTGCAAAAAAAAATCTTTTATAGTACAAATAAGTTGCTGGGGGAAATAAGACTCCTATTCTGGAAAGAAAATATATTAAAAAGAAAGTGAGTATCTTGTGTTTTTTTGTTAAAAAAAAAAAGACTTTGTTTAAATTCGGTTTAAAGTAAAAGTAAAACAGAAGAATTCCATTTCCTATGAATTAATTCAACAGGAAATGGAATTTGAGAATTGTCTTTTTGAAACGGAAGAATTTAATTTTTAAGTCAGGTCAATTTAGATTTTTATAAGGTGTTCTGTTTTATTTCTTAATAACTTATTTTTTTATTTTATTTGTTTGTCGCACAAAAAAACTTTTTGAAATCCCGGTAGAAAGAGATTTCCCTAAAGAAAACGCTTTTAACGCTGACCAATAGCCTTTCCTTTTCCAAAAATTTTTACGAATACGCTTTTTTGATGCAGAAGTACGTTTTTTTGGAACTGCCATTTAAATAAAAATGAAGAGATTACTCATTGGTATAGCTGGATGTGAAAGACATCTATTGTTTAAAAAAACTGCGCTTTTCTAGATAATTTTTTTTCTAAAATTCTAAAAGAATGGAATATGAACGATATGGTAAAATCGCATAAAATTTTTCTAAAAAATAAAAAACAAGAAGAATATTTTTAGTAACTTGTCAAAATTTGACTTGCATTTTCAAATTCGAAGGAGACTCATAATTAATCTTTGTCTTTTATATGATTTGACCAATTGTAACTTCTTGATTTGAATATTTGAAATATTTAGAAGAAATTCAGAAAGAGAAAGAATAAGTAAAAAGAAAGAAAAATTTTTCTTTTTTATATTTAAGTTAGGTTAAGCTTAGTGCATATTTTCATTTTTTTATTGACTCCTTTCAAAAGAAGTAAGGTCCGATAAATCGGAAAAATTTAATTACGAATTTCAATTTTTTTATGCAACAGACATATCAATATGGGTGGATTTTACCTTTTGTTCCACTTCCAATTCCTATGTTAATAGGAGTGGGACTTCTTCTTTTTCCGACAGCAACGAAAAATCTTCGTCGTATGTGGGCTTTTCCAAGTATCTTATTGTTAAGTATAGTCATGATTTTTTCAATTAATCTGTCTATTCAGCAAATAAATAGCAGTTCTATCCACCAATATGTATGGTCTTGGACACTCGATAATGATTTTTCTTTAGAATTTGGCTGCTTGATCGATCCACTTACTTCTATTATGTCAATGTTAATCACTACTGTTGGAATCATGGTTCTTATTTATAGTGATAATTATATGGCTCACGATCAAGGATACTTGAGATTTTTTGCTTATATGAGTTTTTTCAGTACTTCCATGTTGGGATTAGTTACTAGTTCAAATTTGATACAAATTTATTTTTTTTGGGAATTAGTTGGAATGTGTTCCTATCTATTAATAGGGTTTTGGTTTACGCGACCTCCTGCAGCAAATGCTTGTCAAAAAGCATTTGTAACTAATCGGGTAGGGGATTTTGGTTTATTATTAGGAATTTTAGGGTTTTATTGTATAACAGGTAGTTTTGAATTTCAGGATTTATTCGAAATACTCAATAACTTGATTTATAATAATGAAGTCAACTTTTCCTTTGTTATTTTGTGTGCTGCTTTATTATTTACCGGTGCAGTTGCTAAATCTGCACAATTTCCCCTTCATGTGTGGTTACCCGATGCTATGGAGGGACCCACTCCTATTTCGGCTCTTATACACGCTGCTACTATGGTAGCAGCGGGGATCTTTCTTGTAGCTCGCCTTCTCCCTCTTTTCATGGTTATACCCTATATAATGAATTTAATCTCGTTGATAGGCATAATCACATTATTATTAGGAGCTACTTTAGCTCTTGCTCAAAAAGACATTAAAAGGGGTTTAGCCTATTCGACAATGTCTCAATTGGGTTATATGATGTTAGCTCTAGGAATGGGGTCTTATCGAAGTGCTTTATTTCATTTGATTACTCATGCTTATTCCAAAGCATTATTATTTTTAGGGTCTGGGTCCATTATTCATTCAATGGAAACTGTTGTTGGCTATTCTCCGGATAAAAGTCAGAATATGGTTTTTATGGGTGGTTTAACAAAACATGTACCGATTACTAAAACCTCTTTTTTATTAGGTACACTTTCTCTTTGTGGTATTCCGCCTCTTGCTTGTTTTTGGTCAAAAGATGAAATTCTTAATGATAGTTGGTTGTATTCGCCAATTTTCGCAATAATAGCTTGGGCTACCGCAGGATTAACCGCATTTTATATGTTTCGCATCTATTTACTTACGTTTGAAGGTCATTTAAATGTTCATTTTCAAAATTATAGTGGCAATCAAAATACTTCTTTCTATTCCATATCTCTATGGGGTAAGGGGTCTTCAAAAGGAATTAACAAGAATTTTAGTTTAT